TTTTTTATCTTTTATGCATGAATCATATCTTTTTTACACAAACTGAATTGAATCGCGTACAAATGACACGCAAATGTAATTGACTCTATTTCTGATCCAGGTAAATTGGGAACATGGGTTCCAAGAGTTGGAATTGAGGTCTTTTCATCCTATGCCCAATGCCATCTTGTTTCGGGAAGTTAGTTATTTAGAAAAGCATTCCGTCCCATATTGATTTTCTATTTTATCAATATTTGGATTTTCAAGGATCCTATCTATTATTTCGTATCCTAGAAACTATATTTTTAGGAATTTTTACATAGATTTCTTAATTCTAACTATTTTGGTACTAATGAAATTCATTCAAAGTCGATAGGATTAATTCTCCTAAGGGGTTAGACTAAAATAAAAAAGGAGCAACTTAATTTGGACTTGTTGGGATTTGTACCTAGCCAGTCCGCATCCCCGATCATAATTCCCATTTTTTTTCTCTTATGTCCCATTAGTCCTGTAGTACCCCGGGGGCGAATACATTAACCGAAGATATTCAAATTTCTGTGTCTGCCTGAATTGCATTAACAAAAATAAAATTATACATAAAATTATACATTATATATGTAATTATGTAATTATATATCTATCCGAATCCGATGTATTTTCTTTGAATAAGTATTTCGTGTTTTGCCCTAATAAATAATTGTAAATTTATCTAACACTTAAGAGGGGTGTTTTTTGTTTTATATCTTTTATTCTCTTTTATTCACTTTCTATTCTATTATGTATGGATATTCTATTATGTATGGCAAGATTCGATTAGCGAAATCTTGCTGAACTACACAGCTTAAACAAAATAATAAAAATAAGGAAATGTTTAACGTATATGTATCCTTCGATTCTATTTTTTATTCTATTTTTGTGAAAAAGGTTTTTGATCCCTTTGATCCCCTTTTAAAAATTAAAATATTTAACAAATATTTAACCCTAACCTTTAATCTATTATTAAATAGAAATTCTTTTTCATTTTAAATTAAGAGGACTTGCTAAAACTTATTCAGAAACCTCTTTACCGATTTATAGCTATATTCTTTATTTACCGATCTATAGCTATATATAAAATCTCTCTTCTATATTCTAACGAACATTATAGAACAAAGGGATATAGATTACGATGTCTACAAACCAATGACTATTCATGATTCCATAATTGAATCAATTCCATACTGGTTCCAAATTAGAGGGATGTTATGGTAAAACTTCGTTTGAAACGATGTGGTAGAAAGCAACGTGCGACTTGAAGGACATGATCCATTGTGGATTCTTTCTTATATCCACCATTTTCGATTTCTATAGGAATGAAGGTGCTCTTGGCTTCGACATCTGTTGGTAACCTAAATAGTCCACGATGGAGCTCGAGTAGAAAGTATTAATTCATTTCTCAGGACAAGAATCTAGGGTTAATGCAAATCAATAAATTGGAGCAACTTCGTGAATATATCTTCGATATAGAAACGGAAGGGATCCCATTCGAGCAAGTTTCCAATTCAAAAGGAAAATTTCTTGGAATTAATCAAACCCTTTCGATCCAAAGTGTATCACGCGGGAATCTATTGTCCGTAGGATTCTTTGATAGAAGGAAATCAAAAAAAGGGGTATGTTGCTGCCATTTTGAAAGGATTAAGAAGCACCGAAGTAATGCCTAAACCCAATGATTTAAAACAAAGATAAAGGATCCCAGAACAAGGAAACACCATTTTAATCGTCTCACTAACTGGGCCAGACTTAAGAATCCAAATAGATTTTAACCGAGACAAACAAAAAAGGGGGTAAAGACCACTCAATAAACGAAAGATTCTCTTTTGAATTATTTGAGAGTTATCTAACTTGAGTTATGAGTAAGAATGGTTTTTTTTAGGAAAGAAGAAGAAAAAACAGACTTAAACTCCAGTCTAATTGATTTGATGATTTTATAGAACCTTTTGTCATTTATGGAATTTATTCGAATTCCATACCATAGATAAAACTTCAAATCCAATTCTTTTTTTCTCGAGCCGTACGAGGAGAAAACTTCCTATACGTTTCTAGGGGGGGTGTATTGTTCATCTACATCTATCTCAATGAGTCGTCTATCGAATCGTTGCAATTGATGTTCGATCTCGAAGAGAAGGAAAAGATCTTCAGAAAGTAGGTTTTTATGATCCGATAAAGAATCAAACTTATTTAAATGTTCCCGCCATTCTCTATTTCCTTGAAAAAGGGGCTCAACCTACAGGAACTGTTCAGGATATTTTAAAAAGGGTGGGGGTTTTTAAGGAACTTGATTCTAATCAAACGAAATTCAATTAAGGATTAAGGAAATACAAAAAAAAAAGGGGGGGAGTTATTTGTATATAACTTTGGATAACCTTTCTCTACTCTTTTTTATTACCCCCCCCCTTTTTCCTTTTCCCGTTCTATTCGTATCTATTTATCATTGTTTTCTTCGAATCCTGTGTTCTATAACGACAAAACCCTATTTCCTTGA